AATATTCAATTTAGTAAACAAATATTGCATTTGAAAAACAGAAAATTAAAGAATTTGAATTTGAATAAAAAAAAAAGCCAATTCCAAAATGGGGTCAATTTTTATTTTCTATTGAACAGTTCAAAACATTAGCAAATAGAAATTCTTACTTATATCTTATTTCTTATTTTAGTTTGTATAAAAATATCTATAAAATATAGAAACTCAAAAAAACTATAAATAATAAATAATATAAATATAAAATAAATATAAAAGAGCAAAAAACCAATAATCATAAAAAAATTTCAATCTATATCCGAAACTATTCTTTGAAATTCGACTATTCTTTGAGTCCAGCTAATTTTGATTATTCCAATGTTTGTATTTATTGCACAAAAAAACTTTTTGAGGTCCCCGTACAAAGAGATTTCCCTAACGAAAAAGCTTTCCATGCTGCCCAATACCCCTTCTCCTTCCAAATTGTTTTCCGAATCCTTTTTTTTGATATAGAAGTGCGTTTTTTTGGAGCTGCCATTCAAAAATTATATTAGTTTATTCATTGCTATAGTTGGATGTGAAAGACATCTATTGTTCAAAATGAATTGGTCTTTAATTAGCCATATCAAGATATCTATCTTATCTATTTGTTTTTCTAAATTAGACTATTCTACTCTTTCAAAAATAAAAATGTGGATATGTAAAAATCACACAGTCTTTTTTTGTTTCTAGTAATCTTTTATGTAATTCTTACAAAAAAAGACTATCCTTTTATATCTCGGTCTATTTTCGTCGTATTGCATTTATATATGGAATGGGATAATATCGAAAAAGTTTAAGAACCCAACCCTTATCTTTATCCTGCTTACTTGGTCATTTAAAAGATACATGATTTTCAAAAATCATGTATCTTAATTCCTTTTTTCGATCTAAAGTAAACTGTTGAATATCATAACCTTTTTTACAAATTTTTTCCAAAGATAGATATCTTTTTATTGGAATGGATTGGAATGGAAAATAATCAATTAGTGCCAAAACGAATTAATGATTCGGAATCAAAAACTCATAAAAATTCTTATTTTTTTGAGTCATATCAAAATAAACTAATGTTTTGAGTTTTGGTGTAATTATTTATCCTCACTCTGTGTATATAAATTATTGTATAATAAGAATTTTCAATTTTATTAAAAAAAAAAAAAAAAGTTAATTTTTCACTAGTAATTTGGTCGTATCATTTGATCCATTTTCACTTCGTACTTTGAACTATTGCAAATATTGAACAAAAATTCAGAATAATTAACAATAGAAAATTCGATTTCTATCTTACTCTTCATTTTTTTATTAACTGAACCCTCTCAAAAGAGATCAAATTGGCGAATAAGAAACAAAACTCATTAAGAATTAAGAAATTTTTTTCTTTTTTTTGTATGGAATATACACATCAATATTCATGGATCATACCTTTCATTCCACTTCCAGTTCCTATGTTAATAGGAGCAGGACTTCTCCTTTTTCCCACGGCAACAAAAAAGATTCGCCGTATGTGGGCTTTTCCTAGTGTTTTATTATTAAGTATAGTTATGATTTTTGCAGTGGATCTGTCTATTCATCAAATCAATAATAGTTCCATCTATCAATATGTATGGTCTTGGACTATAAATAATGATCTTTCTTTAGAGTTTGGCTACTTGATCGATTCACTTACCTCTATTATGTCAATATTAATCACTACTGTTGGAATTTTGGTTCTTATTTATAGTGACAATTATATGTCTCATGATAAAGGATATTTGAGATTTTTTGCTTATATGAGTTTTTTTAATACTTCAATGTTGGGATTGGTTACTAGTTCAAATTTGATACAAATTTATATTTTTTGGGAATTGGTTGGAATGTGTTCTTATCTATTAATAGGTTTTTGGTTCACACGCCCTATTGCGGCAAATGCTTGTCAAAAAGCGTTTGTAACTAATCGGGTAGGGGATTTTTGTTTATTTTTGGGAATTTTAGGTCTTTATTGGATAACGGGTAGTTTAGAATTTCGGGATTTATTTGAAATATTCAATAATTTGATTTATAATAATGAGGTTAATCTTTTATTAGTTACTTTGTGTGCCTTCCTGTTATTTGGCGGTTCAGTTGCAAAATCTGCCCAATTTCCCCTTCATGTATGGTTACCGGATGCTATGGAAGGACCTACCCCTATTTCCGCTCTTATCCATGCTGCTACTATGGTAGCGGCGGGAATTTTTCTTGTAGCCCGACTTCTTCCTCTTTTCATAGTTATACCTTCCATAATGAATGGAATAGCTTTCATAGGGATAATAACAGTAGTATTAGGAGCTACTTTAGCTCTTGCTCAAAAGGATATTAAGAGAAGTTTGGCCTATTCTACAATGTCTCAATTGGGTTATATGATGTTAGCTCTAGGTATGGGCTCTTATCGAGCCGCTTTATTTCATTTGATTACTCATGCTTATTCAAAAGCATTATTGTTTTTAGGATCCGGATCTATTATTCATTC